TTTATTTGAATAGATAGAAGACAAAACAACTTAAACGTTTCTATTCTTGGGTTGTATCCATAATTAATCCTATGGATCTTTAGGATTGGTGTATTCTTTTCTATCCCGTAGTTTCGTTTCGGATCATGGATCGAGCTAAATATCATAACTTTTGTTACCCATCCTGTATATTGCCCTTTTTCTTTTCGTTTCGTGTTGGAATAGAAACTTATTAAGCAGACGAGATTTTACGAAAAAAGTTCTTCCGATTCATAAGGGAGAACAACTATTTCGTTTTTCGATGTGAATTTCACACAACAGGGGGGAAACTACTAAATAATTTGTTATATTTATAAATAATATTCGAATATTTCATTTTCGAATTCTAATTCGTTTGTTTTCTCGATTGTATTCTTTTTTCAACACTAATATTGACAACAGTGTATCAAACAAATATAATCCGATCGTGAATAAACGGATCGATTTATTCACGTTACATAGGATTTTTTTTTACTTCATCAAATGGTGGGTTCGTTGGATTTTCTGTGATACAAACAAGAAGTTCTTTTTTGATTCAAAGGTAAATAGAAAAAAAAAATAATGTATAAAATATAAAATAATATATATAACATAGTAGACAAAGAGGTGGTCTATAATTTTGGATTTTCTTTTTTATCTGAGAAAATTTCTTGTATTTTCATCTGATCTGTTCATTTGTATGTTCAGAGTCGATTTGATTTCGACATTGTGAATTTTTTTTTTTCTTTCTATTTTCCATTTTAATGTAATATAATATTTTTCTTTTTATTTTTTTTATTGCGATTGTATCTTATCTACACATCCTATTTTATTAATTTTATTCGGGTTGCTAACTCAATGGTAGAGTACTCGGCTTTTAAGCGCGACTCTATTTTTTACACATTTCTATGAAGCAATTGATTCGTCCATACCATCGGTAGAGTTTGTAAGACCACGACTGATCCAGAAAGGAATGAATGGAAAAAGCAGCATGTCGTATCAATGGCGAATTCTAAAAATATTTCATTCTTATTTGATCCGGCCCAAATTTTTGTTTGAATTCTTGGCTCGGAACAAAAAAAATTCAGTTGGGTTGAATTAATAAAGGGATAGAGCTTGGCGGCTCCAATTATAGGGAAACAAAAAGCAACGAGCTTTCATTTTTCATTTGAATGATTACCCCATCTAATTTTACGTTAAAAATAGATTAGTACTTGATGTGGGAAAAGCTTTTCCCCCGAATGGATTATTCATTTTTGTTATGAGTCCTAACTATTAGCTATTCTCCATTATGGGGTGGCGATAAATGTGTAGAAGAAAGAGTATATTGATAAAGATATTTTTTTTTTCCAAAATCAAAAGAGCGATTGGGTTGAGAAAATAAAGGATTTCTAACTAGCTTGTTATCCTAGAACAATTAGATGGAAAAAGCGAGGAGAGAGAGTCCGTTGATGAGTTTTACTTGTTTTCTAGGTATCTATTCGTTTTTTTTATTCTATTCTAATTAGAATAGAATATAGAATACCCTGTTTTGACTGTATCGCACTATGTATCATTTGATAACCAAATAAATCCCTGATCCTTTGACCAAATCGAATTTCCAAAAATGGAGGAATATCAAGTATATTTAGAACTAGATAGATCTCGCCAACAGGACTTCCTATACCCACTTATTTTTCGGGAGTATATTTATGGACTCGCTTATGGTCATGATTTAAATAGATCAATTTTGGTGGAAAATGTAGGTTATGACAATAAATCTAGTTTACTAATTGTAAAACGTTTAATTACTCGAATGTATCAACAGAATCATTTGATTATTTCTGCTAATGATTCGAACAAAAATCCATTTTTGGGGTATAACAAGAATTTGTATTCTCAAATAATATCAGAGGGTTTTGCCGTCGTCGTGGAAATTCCATTTTCTCTACAATTAAGCTCTTCCTTAGAGGAGGCAGAAATCGTAAAATCTTATAAAAATTTGCGATCAATTCATTCAATTTTTCCTTTTTTCGAGGATAAATTTACATATTTAAATTATGTGTCAGATGTACGAATACCCTATCCTATCCATCTGGAAATCTTGGTTCAAACCCTTCGATACTGGGTGAAAGATGCCCCTTTCTTTCATTTATTAAGGTTGTTTCTTTATGAGTATTGTAATTGGAATAGTCTTATTACTCCAAAAAAATCGATTTCTACTTTTTCAAAAAGTAATCCAAGATTATTCTTGTTCCTATATAATTTTTATGTATGTGAATACGAATCTATCTTCCTTTTTCTACGTAACAAATCCTCTCATTTACGATTAACATCTTTTAGCGTTCTTTTTGAGCGAATCTATTTCTATGCAAAAATAGAACATCTTGTAGAAGTCTTTGCTAAGGATTTTTCGTCTACCTTATCATTCTTCAAGGATCCTTTCATTCATTATGTTAGATATCAAGGAAAATCCATTCTGGCTTCAAAGAATGCGCCTCTTTTGATGAATAAGTGGAAATAC